GACAGAAATTCCGCTATGGTCCAATTCTGAACGGTAATAAATACCGGGGCTTTGCAATATTTGATTGATTACAATTCTGTATATTCCACTTACTAGAGAGGTTCCCAGGGAATTCATTAGAGGAATATTTCCAATAAATACGGTTTGTTCTTGCATATCTCTACCGGTTTTCCAAATTAATCCCGCGGATACATATAATTCAGAAGAGTATGTGAGTGATTCATACACAGCATCTCTTTCTTTTATCAAGGGCTCTGCCAATTGATATGTTGCCACAAATAATTGAAATTCAATTTCTTGATCTGTATCTTCAATTTTTGGAAACTTATGAAGTTCTTCCATCAAGCCTTGATCAATGAACCTACAAAATCCATCAAATTGTATCTGACTAAACCCTGGTATTGTATACATTCCCTCATTTCCATCCCGGAACATCTTAAGTTTTCCGTTTATCGAAAAAATCCAACTATTGGCTCACTCTTCGTTGAACCATATAGATTGATCTAGCAACGATGGAATGTATATTTTGCTCATTTGAACAACATGAAATTTTATCCAACCCCATATACATATATATATGTACTAAATACGTATGAACGGAGGAATAAAAAAAAATGTGACTCAAATTCGAATTTGCGACAGATACAAATGGAAATGAATTGATAAAACATTCCTGGAAACAAAATTCTGCCACTTAGACTTATGGAGTCTTGTATAGAATATCAAAATAGATCCAATTTCTACCTTATGATATTACGATCAGATTGGGTACCATAAATGGATTCGGAATTGAATCTGTTCTCTATGAGTGAGATAAAGACAGAATAATCAGGAACCGTCTAGAGTTGACTTTGATTTTAGCACTTAATTTATTTCATCGATTCCGTTGTTCAAAAAATGATTCGCAGAGAGAAAAGATATTTCTACCCATTTGTTAATTAGTAGAATACGATTGAAGTGCGTAAGAGAAGTCATATTTATTAAGTACATGCAGATATAACTATCTAGCTATCCGTATATCCCATCTTTTATCGAAGTTCCCTTGAGGCAACATAGGTCGTGCTATATCCAAATTTCGATTTTATATTCAATATATTCAATGAAAAATGCAAGCACGACGATTTCCTAATAGGAATATGTAGATAAGATACCTGGCTAGGTATCCGTGTAAGAATTTCTGTTCTGGGGTTTACATATACACATAATTGTTGTTATAATTGAAATTGAAAAGGATTAATTATGGAAAAGAATTGAGACTGATTAGTCGTATATCAATTTGATCTCCTTATGTTATTAAGGAAACCAAATTGGAGATCAAAATCCAAGAACCATTCATGAATTCACAGTCATTAATGCTTCCAATTTGCTCTGAATTTTGGATTCTGTGACTGGAAATCCATTTTTCTCTTTCAATAGAAAAAAAGGGGAAAGCTTTTATTTAGGTGTTGTGTGTTTTGAAATACAATCAATCTAAGAGAACAACAGGATCCAATCAAAAAAAAGAAATAAATGGTTCAGCAATTCCCCAGAATATTTCCATCTATATCTATTTTGTATCGTTTTGGCGGCATGGCCGAGTGGTAAGGCGGGGGACTGCAAATCCTTTCTCCCCAGTTCAAATCCGGGTGTCGCCTGATTAACAAAAGACTCGGAATTTCTTACCCTACTAAACTAATAGAACTCACAAAATTCTTGCCTGGCAGAAGCAGAGGTAAGGGGCGGGGACTGTCGATACCCAATTTTAAGAATCGGGGGGTTGACTTTCAATTATTTCTTCAAAAATCGGGGTGTGACCCAAACCTGTACCATACCAATATGAATTACCAATATAAATAAAGAAATACTCACTTAATTACGGATTCCCGATGCGTTCAGGCCGTTGATTTGATTTATCAATCGAATCAAATCCATAGTAAGATTCAATTGTGAGATTCAGAACTACGAAAGTCAGGGACCGTAAATCCGTGTATCCAAAGGAAGGTTCCTAAGAGACTGTAAATCCTTGCTCCTAGGATCCAAGAAGGGGTTATAGGAAGGACTATAAATACTTCCTAATTACCTTACCCTACTAGTGTTTACTGACTGAGTCTTGAAGTAGATTGGGTAGGCTGGTGGGGAATCCAATTAGGAGTTGTGGAAAGAACTGAAGATACTTTGTATTCATACAAACTCATGAGAGTCTCTGAGTGCTCAGGTTTTCAATTAATATTGTATGGGTGATTGGCTTTTATAGAATAAAAGTGGAAAAAAGTGCTTTCGTTGGGGTAACCCCGCCAAGAATGTAATAGGGTGTCTTCCAATTGTTTCACATTTCACAGAAGTAGAGACAGTAAGGCTTAGATGGGAAATTAGGGGTATGTGATAGATAGTTATATATCTTGATGGTATATTTTTTTTTTCTGCTTTTTGTTTATGAAAGGCAACAATAGGTCTTACTATTCCTACATATTCCATTAGTCACATTCCCTTGAGACTTCCAAGGGGCAACTGTGTATCTTGC